AAAAGATTGATTCGGTATATGTATGTTCAATTTTTATGGATCTCAATTGATTCCTCGTTACTGTTCAGAAGATAAGTAATAGGTAGGGATGACAGGATTTGAACCCGTGACATTTTGTACCCAAAACAAACGCGCTACCAAGCTGCGCTACATCCCTTTCAATTGGTCTACAGTGTCATTGTAGAGAATCCCTGTCTTGTTTTCCACATTTTTTATTTATTTCCTCCATTGGTATACACAAATTATCTTGCCATTTCTTCTTTTTTGTCTCATATCATATAACATATATAAAATATAATAAAAAGACTTATATACGTATCAAATAATAAATATTAAATCCGTCGTAAAGAAAAAAGAATATTTGGAGGGGGGGGGCGGAAAGCAACATATTTTTTTTATAATAAAAAAGGGAATATCTACCGAATTGAACTGTTGTACATTTCAATTTGAATTAGGAATTCCGCGGACAATACAAGCGGTTATTAACTATATATACATTTGATGGTATGTAATACCATTATGTATTACAAATTACTATAAAGTAGGAGGGTTTTAAATGCGAGATCTAAAAACATATCTCTCCGTGGCACCGGTAGTAAGTACTATATGGTTCGGGTCTTTAGCGGGTCTATTAATAGAGATCAATCGTTTATTCCCAGATGCATTGGTATTCCCATTTTTTTCATTCTAGTTATTGACTTGGGAAGGGGTGAAGAAGATTAGAAAAACAATCAAATATCTGTGACTAATCCCCTTCCCCTTCTTTTTTTTAGAGTTTTTATACTTAGAATAAGTTAGAAAAGAGAAAGAGTAAAAGTGGATTCAACCTCAGTCAAACTCGGACTCGGCGCCGGGGTCCAATTGAATTAATAAAAAAGTGAGAACGGAAATGAAAATGTGATGGCTAGGGCAACAATATCATACAAGATACTTAAATGAAAAACTGTACTGCGATTCTAAATTTAGAAATCATTGTATTACTATATTTGATTGCAACGAAATCTTTCATAATTTTATTTAGAGTTACCAACTTCTCTTTTTTTCTTTCTTCTTTTCTTCATTTTGGATCGGAAAATGGAAGAGTTGCGTGAATCAAAAATCCAAGGGAGGTTCATGGCCAAGGGTAAAGATGCCCGAGTAACAGTTATTTTGGAATGTACTCGTTGTGTTCGAAACGGTGTTAATAAGGAATCAATGGGGATTTCCAGATATATTACTCAAAAGAATCGACACAATACGCCTAGTCGATTGGAATTGAGAAAATTCTGTCCCCGTTGTTACAAACATACGATTCATGGGGAGATAAAGAAATAGATCGAACCGATCGTCTGTGTGTCACCCTTTTCCAATCCAAGGAAGATGAAAAATTACATATATTAGACATATTTTAGATTTAAATATAAACAAACAAATCCTATTTCGATCGGATCTAAAATGATTTAGAATTAAGAAATAGGATTTTCGGGATAAGGAATAAACAAACCATGGATAAATCCAAGCGACTCCTTCTTAAATCCAAACGATCTTTTCGTAGGCGTTTGCCCCCGATTCAATCGGGGGATCGAATTGATTATAGAAACATGAGTTTAATTAGTCGATTTATTAGTGAACAAGGAAAAATATTATCTAGACGGGTAAATAGATTGACCTTAAAACAGCAACGCTTAATTACTATTGCTATAAAACAAGCTCGTATTTTATCTTTGTTACCTTTTCTTAATAATGAGAAACAATTTGAAAGAAGCGAGTCGACCGCTAGAACTATTGGTCTTAGAACCAGGAATAAATAGGCTTACTCTTCAATTGAATTTTAATTCAAATCTAAACTCAACCGCAGATTGATGCTTTATTCAAAAAATCCGAAAATCTAGATTTGATTGTCGTGTCGTAAGAAAAAAAAGAATAGGGTAAGAAGAATAAATCTTTTTTTTATTGAACATATTTGCTCATTTTGAGCACTTTATCATATTATCATATTTTATCATACTAATTTCTACTCTACCTTCTCGGAGTTCATTCTCCAGAGAACTCCATTTTAAGCATTCCGCTGGATTCTTTCCAATCTTCTTATTTTATGATCTCATTGGAAATCATATAAAGACAATTCCTATTTAATATAGCGATTTGGGCAAGTATTTTACGATTAAGAAGCAACTGCCCCTTGTATAGATTGTGTATGAATCTACTATAACTGTAGTATACCTTATTATATCGAATTACTGCATTTATTCGAGCGATCCACAAATGTCGAAAATCTCTTTTTTGCCTACCTCTATCCCGATAAGCTGAAGCCAAAGCTCTTATTTTCTGTTGAGTAATAGTTCGAGTAAGTCTTGAATGAGCCCCTCGAAAGCTTGATGCAAATAAACGAATTTTTGTTCTACGTCTCCGAGCTATATATCCTCGTTTAATTCTAGTCATTGAATAAATGAAACTTTGATGAATAACTAATCGATTTCCTTTCTTTCAGTTATTCCTTTCTCCTTTCCTAGTCTATTAATAACAAAACGTATTTTTCCAATGTATAAAATAAAAATTCCAATGGCTTTTGCTACTATAACCTTCCCGACCACGATTTCTTTTTTTGTTCTAGTCACCTTAAAATACGAAATTGTATTGATACTAAGTATCAAAAAAAAACAAACATAGAGTAAATAAAAAAAAATAGAAATGGATAAAGAAATAGTGGGTTCCTTCGTTTCTATGGTTACTTCTTAAACGGTGAGGTCCTCTCTATACACCGGAGCTCCTTCTTTTATTTCATCAATGTTATTGTTAACTTGTACAGTTCACCCTCTTTGGCTCTACCCATGAATTAACTAGTAATCGGTCTTTCACAACAAGATCCACCTATACAGTAACGGTATTTAATTATGAAGATTAGTTGGGTAGCTGACCCTCTTAGTCCGTTCTTGGAAGAATAAGGCCATAATCTTTCTGTTAAATAGGATTTCCTCTGCTTAATGGATAAGCATTTGTTACCAATGGGGAATTCTTTCTCATCTAAAATTGAAGTGATTGGATTTGCACCAATAGAAACCATAAATTTGATACACAATAAAAGGATACACTAAATCTTTTTTATTTATTTTTAGGTAGTGAACGGAGTTCTTCCATTCATTCTATCCTATTCACTGGTACTGATCACTGATACGGGAAAAATTTTGTACTTTCTTTTGTCCCGGTCAATGGTCTGAACGAGTCGCACATACACCCTAGTACATGTTCCTCGACGCTGAGGGCATCCCCCAAGGGCGGGCGATTTGGTGACATTTCTGATTGGCTGTCTTGTGTTTCTAATAAGTTGTTTAATAGTTGGCATGTTGAATTGTATACATAATGAGTTGGTTTAGATCAATCCTAACCGGATGATTATGAATTACTTCTATATTCTATATTAATAGTATTAATAGTAATAGAAAATATTATATTAACCCCCGGTAAGAAGATAAAATATCAAATTTCGGATTTTTGCGTGAAATCCCTGCTATTTTTTATTCAACCGCTACAAGATCAACAATTCCATGAGCTTGGGCTTCTGTTGCTGACATAAAAACATCCCTTTCCATGTCTTCGGATACAACCCATAAGGGTTTACCTGTTCTTTGTACATAAACCCTTGTGATGGTTTCGCGCAGCTTCAGTAGTTCTTCCGCTTCCAGGATAAATTCTCCCGTTTGTGCCTCATAAAAAGAACTAGCAGGTTGATGGATCATTACCCTGATGATTTAATAAAAGGTTTTCTCTATCTCGCATGATCATGATGAGTCAAAGATAATAAGAAAAAAGATAGGATTAACAACCGTACAGGCATCCTTTGTGCATTGCATACGGCTCCACAATGGAATTCATTTTTACCTTCCATCGAAGGAATAGAAAATAGAGGATCTATCAGACCCAGAACAGTAAATGATCCAATAACCACCCTTCCTTTTTTTTTAGTAATTTAAAAATACTATGATGGTTCCGTTGCTTTATTATTTCGTTTGTTATTCAGCAATCCCAAAGTTTCTTTTTTTCCTATTTAAATTATAAAATAAATATAAATAAATATTTCGTAGTCTTTCATAACGGAAATATTGTTAAGAGCCTTCCGTCGTGAAAACAAAAAAGTTTGTGACGCTGAAAGAGGCCTCCGATAAATCAGCTAAAATCGGAAATACCTTTTATCTCATACTACTCTTTCGATACATAATCTAATGGTTCAGAAAAAAAAAAACAAGAAAAAAAATTCTCATATCGAATTCAAAGTGCCATGCTATTATTACTTAATATTCATATTTTATATGGCGAAGGCATAGTTTTATTTTTTGTCTCAAAAAAAAAAAAAAAACTCATTGGCGCCGAGCGTGAGGGAATGCTAGACGTTTGGTAATTTCTCCTCCGACCAGAATAAAAGATCCCATTGAAGCAGCTAATCCCATGCATATTGTCTGTACATCTGGTCGCACAAATTGCATAGTATCATAAATAGCTATTCCGGGTATTACCCATCCACCGGGAGAGTTTATAAATAAATACAGATCTTTGGTATCATCCTCTATACTGAGATATACCATAAGACCAATAAGTTGATTCGAGATCTCGCTATCAACCTCTTGGCCTAAAAAAAGTAATCTTTCTCGATAAAGTCGGTTGATTAGGATAAAATAGTATCCCTTAAGAACCGTACGGGCACCTTTTGATGCATACGGTTCAAAAAAAATAGCGAAAAAAAGAATCAATGTTTAGATTCTAGCCTTCTTTAGAGGACTCTTTCTAACTTCTAATGAAGGGGCTTTTTCTTCCCTTCCATTTTTCAAGAAAGGTGAGTTTTGTCCTTTGGCCCGCGGTCGTTTATCTATACTATAAATTTCAATAAATAAAAAACCAATTCATTAAATTTTTAATTTATTGAACTAACTTTTCATTGATGTATTGTTTCATCGAGATCAAATTTAAATTGCGATGTCATTTTCTTGTTCCCGAATGGTCTTCTTCAATTCTTTTAGGTTTATGCTCTACTCCGAGTAAAGATCTGCCCGATTTGGATTTGCACATATAGGACAAATGCCCCAATACCATGTCTTTTTGCTACTACTTCTTTTTTTCCAATTTATTTCATGCTTTTAACAAAATATTCAACCAACGTATTCATCATATTACTCAATTGATTAACAGTTTTATATCAATGCTATTTAGAATTTTAAAATCGAATATGATACAAGTAGTAATCATAGAATAGATAGATTCCAAATTGAGTTTTTTCTAAGCGGAGCCTGGATACTTCATTTTATTAGTACAACCAATAAAACCATAAATTATTCTAATTGATAATATTAATCTGGATACCCCCCAAAAAAATAGATCTAATTGCACTTCACGCTCCAAATTTTTGATAATTCAATCAATCCGTCTTGGGCGAAAGAGAGGATATCTCGATCGGGGGAGAGAACGGGGAAATACCATATGACCCAATATATCTGACAAGTCGCACTATACGTCAACCCACGATGCATCTTCCTCTCCAGGACTTCGAAAAGGTACTTTTGGAACACCAATAGGCATTAAAGCAAAGAAAAAAGAATTAAGTACTATAGCTCACTTTGATGTGGAAGCGTAACAACAGGTTTATTGTCTTAATAAATAAGATGGGCCTTTATCAGATTTTATCTTTTAGCATATTTTATACATAGATTGAATAAGTTCATAAAAAAGGAAGACAGAATGAATGAATAAAGGAAAATTCTTCCGAATAATTCTTTTGAATGATCAACAAATATGTATACATTCATTCATATAAAATAAGATCAATTCCCATCCACCATTGCGTATTGGTACTTATCGAGTATAGAATAGATCTGCTTCTTTTTGTTCCTACGAATAGAATAGAATTGTTCCATTATTACTAAAAGAATAGACCAAATATTAATCCTTTCGCCAAGATAATCCCCTCAAAAGGGGAGGTCCATAGCATAGTTTTTTTCAGTGCAATAAAGTTACATAGTGTCTATTTTTCGTTGATAAAGGGGTATTTCCATGGGTTTGCCTTGGTATCGTGTTCATACCGTTGTATTGAATGATCCCGGTCGTTTGCTTTCTGTTCATATAATGCATACAGCTCTAGTTGCTGGTTGGGCCGGTTCAATGGCCCTATACGAATTAGCAGTTTTTGATCCCTCCGATCCTGTTCTTGATCCAATGTGGAGACAAGGTATGTTCGTTATACCCTTCATGACTCGTTTAGGAATAACCAATTCATGGGGGGGTTGGAGTATCACAGGAGGGACTATAACGAATCCGGGTATTTGGAGTTACGAAGGTGTGGCCGGAGCACATATTGTGTTTTCTGGATTGTGCTTCTTAGCAGCTATTTGGCATTGGGTGTATTGGGATCTAGAAATATTTTGTGATGAACGTACGGGAAAACCTTCTTTGGATTTGCCGAAGATTTTTGGAATTCATTTATTTCTCTCAGGGTTGGGTTGCTTTGGTTTTGGCGCATTTCATGTAACAGGATTGTATGGTCCGGGAATATGGGTATCCGATCCTTATGGATTAACCGGAAAGGTACAAGCTGTAAATCCTGCGTGGGGTGTTGAAGGGTTTGATCCTTTTGTTCCGGGCGGAATAGCCTCTCATCATATTGCAGCAGGTACATTGGGCATATTAGCGGGCCTATTCCATCTTAGTGTTCGTCCACCCCAACGTCTATACAAAGGATTACGTATGGGAAATATTGAAACCGTCCTTTCGAGTAGTATCGCTGCTGTCTTTTTTGCAGCTTTTGTTGTTGCTGGAACTATGTGGTATGGTTCAGCAACTACCCCGATTGAATTATTTGGGCCCACTCGTTATCAATGGGATCAGGGATACTTCCAGCAAGAAATATATCGAAGAGTTGGTGCCGGGCTAGCCGAAAATCAAAGTTTATCAGAAGCTTGGTCTAAAATTCCTGAAAAATTAGCTTTTTATGATTACATCGGTAATAATCCCGCAAAAGGTGGATTATTCAGAGCGGGTTCCATGGACAACGGGGATGGAATAGCTGTTGGGTGGTTAGGACACCCTATTTTTAGAGATAAAGAAGGGCGCGAACTTTTTGTACGCCGTATGCCGACTTTTTTTGAAACATTTCCGGTTGTTTTGGTAGACGGAGACGGAATTGTTAGAGCCGATGTTCCTTTTCGAAGAGCCGAATCGAAGTATAGTGTTGAACAGGTCGGTGTAACTGTTGAGTTCTATGGCGGTGAACTCAATGGAGTCAGTTATAGTGATCCTGCTACTGTGAAAAAATATGCTAGACGTGCTCAATTGGGTGAAATTTTTGAATTAGATCGTGCTACTTTGAAATCCGATGGGGTTTTTCGTAGCAGTCCAAGGGGTTGGTTTACTTTTGGGCATGCTTCGTTTGCTTTGCTCTTCTTCTTCGGACACATTTGGCATGGTGCTAGAACCTTGTTCAGAGATGTCTTTGCTGGGATTGACCCAGATTTGGATGCTCAAGTAGAATTTGGGGCA